GATTTTGATGCCCGAAAGTTGGATTGGTTGGCCCCTACGCAAGGATTATATTGCCCCTAATTTCTATGAACTACAGGATGCTTATTGAATGATAAGAAACTTATCTTAGCTTACAAGACTCAAGAAGGAGTATTTTTACGTTCTTTCTCGTCTAGATAGAGTAACTGGACTCTCATGTCATTCGTATTATGATGGGATAAAAAAGGGGGGGTTCGAGGTTTATTTATATATAATTAATTCGAGTAAATTAATATTACCCAATATGCAATGCAAAGTATCATATCCATTGGGGGATGGGCGGAGCCAATAGGATGAATCAAAAGATACATCATGAACTATGTACCGCGCACATCACTTAGATGGGCCCCGGAAAGCAAAAAATGTGGGAAGGGGCGAAAAAAATGGGAAAATTAAGAAATGAAAAGGGATCAGATTGGATTTGTACTGGATCGGAAATGATCTTTTCTATTCCTACCCCTATACCCCTAAACCCTCTGAACAGACTAGACTTCTGTGTCTTTCAGACAACTTCGGATATGTATGGAGTATTAACATGAGCCAAAGGAAGGATAGTAGGGACAAACAAAAAAGAAGAAGGAATATATTCCTTTGCCGATCCACAAGGGTCGGGATGTATGTTGTAGATACCTCGATGAATAACTACTAGACTATGAATGTAACGAATATGTATTGTATCCCGATCCATATTCATTTTCTCTTTGTATATATACATTTCGATACATTAACCATATGCCAGGAACCAGATTTGAACTGGTGACACGAGGATTTTCAGTCCTCTGCTCTACCAGCTGAGCTATCCCGACCGTCCTCTATACATTATCCTACTGTAGGACATGTATCTGTGTCAATTAATTTAAAGGTACTAAAGAAACATTACAAGTCCTGGGATTTCTTTTTCTTTGGATTTTTTTTAAACCTTTATTTGTAAGGGATATGAACTATGAATGATTCAATAATGGGATTCCTTGTATATCCTTGTATACAAATAATACATATACATATGTTATGGTTATGTTCGTTTGGACATATACTGCATTTAGCTGCTGAAGCAAGAGAGAAACTGCTAGGATCCGTTTGTCAAAGAGTCGAGCGAATGAATATCATATCTAATTTGGACCCGCTTCCAATTTGGAAGCGCTGGCGAAAAAAGAGGATAAATGTTTAGGTCGTAAACTAGGCATTTATTGGGGATAGAGGGACTCGAACCCTCACGATTTCTAAAGTCGACGGATTTTCCTCCTACTACAAACAAATTGCATTGTTGTCAGCATTGACAGGTAGAATGGGACTCTATCTTTATTCTCGTTCGATCAGTCATTTCTCTCCCAGCCTTATACTCTGGAGTGAATGATTTTATCACTGAATATTTTATTTTTCTTTCAAATTGGAATCGATTCAGAACACAAGAGTTATGAACTAATTATTAATATATTTCATATATATTAATAAATATAAATAAGAAAATAAAAAAAAATAAGGATTCGGGTTGTGATTAATCGTTTGATATTTCAGTTGATATTTCAGTACATAGGATCATCCCCTCAGAGTTCCGATGGATAGATTCTTCTACCAACCCCTCAACCCCATTCGTTGGAACAGCTTCCATTGAGTCTCTGCACCTATCCTTTTTTGATTCTCGCTTTCTAGGAAAGGAACCCTTGTTTTCTGTAAACAGGATTTGGCTCAGGATTGCCCATTTTTCATTCCAGGGTTTCTCTGAATTTGGAAGTTACCACTTAGTAGGTTTCCATACCAAGGCTCAATTCAATCAAGTCCGTAGCGTCTACCAATTTCGCCATATCCCCCTTTCTTTCTTTTGAGGCCGGGACCCTATTGTGATTCCATTCCCCTCTTTCCTTTCTGTTAGAACCATTCAATTCATTAAATACCGATCCGATATCGGAAAAAAGTGCCTGCTCCTATTTTTAACCCTTTCAGCTCTACCAGACCAGTGTTTGGTTCAATCAGAACCAGAAATGATTCTATCATTGATGTATCCGCAATTCAATATGGATAGCTATATCCCACATATATCTGCCTCTCCTCCGCGCATTTTCCCTGCTCGATATGAAATAGTGGAACGGTCAATATTCTTCTTCTTTTTCCTATCTTTACGAATAAAATCAGAGGAGTGCATAATCTCATTATGATCCAGATTGCATTCTTAGGCTAGATCCGTTATAACTAAATAGACTAGCTTAGCTATAATAAGCTAAGATCACAGCAGCTTACTGAACTAACTCACTATTGTATTTTTATGTTATGTGAGTTGAGCCCGCTTAGCTCAGAGGTTAGAGCATCGCATTTGTAATGCGATGGTCATCGGTTCGACTCCGATAGCCGGCTTTTTCCTATCGATGTTTGATCCATGATTGATAATGTCTCCTTGAGATAAAGGAATAGTGAAAAGACTCTTCCCTTTTTTCTTCCAAATCTCGGGTTCCCGATCTATTATGTCTATGTCGCAGGAACTTACATTCCAATTCAATTATGAGTAAAAAACTTATTGGAGCAGTTGTATCTCTATAGAACAAATCGTGGGATACTTACTTACCATATATACATATATACAAAATAATACGGGTATTGATACAATTCATCTAATTTCTCTTTTTAGCATTAGCACTTCAGTGGGTTTCGCTTTGTTTATCGTTTAGTTCAGTCTTAAGGTTTATCCTATTCTTTAAAATAAGGAGTCTTTATGTCTCGTTACCGAGGACCTCGTTTTAAAAAAATACGCCGTCTGGGGGCTTTGCCGGGACTAACTAGTAAAAAACCTAGGTCCGCAAGTGATCTTAGAAACCAATCCCGCTCTGGGAAAAGATCTCAATATCGTATTCGTTTAGAAGAAAAACAGAAATTGCGTTTTCATTATGGTCTGACGGAGCGACAACTACTTCGATATGTTCGTATCGCTGGAAAAGCAAACGGTTCGACGGGTCAAGTTTTACTGCAACTACTTGAGATGCGTTTGGATAACATTCTTTTTCGATTGGGTATGGCTTCAACTATTCCTGGAGCCAGGCAATTAGTTAACCATGGACATATTTTAGTTAATGGTCGTCTAGTGGATATACCAAGTTATCGCTGCAAACCCCGAGATATTATTACTACGAAGGATAAACAAAGATCCAGAGCTTTGATTCAAAATCATATGGATTCATCCTCCAACGCGGAATTGCCAAAACATTTGACTCTGCACTCATTGCAATATAAAGGGGTAGTCAATCAAATAATAGATAGTAAATGGGTCGGTTTGAAAGTCAATGAATTGCTAATCGTAGAATATTATTCCCGACAAACTTGAACCTAAAATACCCAGCAAAGGTTCGGACAATTTTGTCCCTTTTTTCGCTGAAAGAAGTAGAGGGATTTGATCCGGATTTTGATCCCATTCACGTATCGCAAATGGATCAGCAGTGATATTTTCATTCACTGTCCGCTCTTTTCTTCCCCCTCTTTTTGTTCTTTTCCTTTTACGTATCACAGCACAGTAATTAGGAATAGAAAAAAATCTCTATAAAGAAAAGAAGGGTCTTTCTCTTCTCTTAGAATAACGGTATCAATTGGTATTTGATACATTGTGTGGTTGGTAACGTTGGTGAATTAGATGAGGATACGGAAAGAGAGGGATTCGAACCCTCGGTAAACAAAAGCCTACATAGCATTTCCAATGCTACGCCTTGAACCACTCGGCCATCTCTCCTACATAACCTTATCTTATTAATTATGACCCAGAAACCAAGTGAATAGCGAGTCACTCATATTATTTAGTACAGGTACGACCGATCCATTATCATATCAAACTTTTTGTCAAGGAACGATCTTCCTTCAAGTTTCGAGGGATAAAAAAGAAAAACGTATTCATCCTTGTCAAGACGACGGACACTCCCATCTTATTGATATTTGATTTCTACCGGATTAAACCAACGGGTTGGAATGAATCAACCGATGGATCCTTTCCAGTTTCATTTCAGATTTTTCAACAATAATCCCTCCCATGAGCTATGGATCTATTACAAATTGATGAATCATCTCATGGATTTTCATTCTATAATCTTATGGTGTCTACACGCTATGCACACAAAATGGATAGTTATCCTTACCCCATTTTTATCATGGAATGCTTATTCCATTTTTTTATTATCATAATGAAATCCAATTTGGGTTAGGTTATGATAGGATAGGTTATTGTTTATTATATTAGTATTAGAATCCGTAGAAAAAATTCCTTGATTCTTGCATTTCAATGAAATAGCTAATAGTCTCATTGGTATACTACTAAATTGGAATCGAAAATCCAACCGTATTCAAATAGTTCCTTATTGATCCCTTCCCAAAAGTACTGAGTAAAAGATCCACATTTTTTGATTTTATAATTAGTTTAATTAGTTATTAGTCTTTTTTTTTTTATGTCATTTCGTATCGTACAATTCCTTTGTTGTGGGATCATTTACCCGCGAGGGGTAATGAGAAGAATTATAAAATGGATTGCAAACTATGCCTAGATCTCGGATAAATGGAAATTTTATTGATAAAACCTCTTCAATTGTAGCCAATATCTTATTACGAATAATTCCGACAACTTCGGGAGAAAAAGAGGCATTTACCTATTACAGAGATGGTGCGATTTGATTCCTTTTTTCTTACTTACCACTCTATTTAATTTATTCTTATTCTTACAAAAAGAGACACGATTCGGTATGGAAAGAAAAAGATTGGTAAAAACCTACGCTTGGTGAAGGTGAAGTTTGGAGATAGAGCAATCCCTTCTGTCGTGTATCCTCGATTGATGCAACCTCAGATGCTTCAATTGTCCATTCTAGTATTGAGCGAAAGGTTACACCTATAGGTTCTGTATTGCATGTCAATTCTACTGTAATAGTGCCAATAGGTGGCATAGGGGAAGAAGCACTACACCTAGGAATCAACAAAACGAAAACTTTGTTATATAATTCCCCCTTCTTCTTATCGGGATCGGGACTACCAAGAATGGTTAGGACAACAAACATCCATCTCGTTCGTACTTTGGATACCCGTATAACCATCAAAGATCGTTGAAGTGACTAATTCCTGGAAATAGGGGGCGTTAAGAACAAAGAAATTGCTGGAGTTACCATTTTTCTCTAAGAAAGACCAACATGTTTGGTATTAAGTAAGAAAAGACCTCTTGCAGGAAGGCTGGCTAGAGATTTCTTGTAAAAACACTAGCCCCTGTCAGTTCATAAGGAAAATATTTAAATCTTTTTGGTTTGATTCCATGGATTATTTCCCTTAATATTATATTATGCGCAGAAGGGAGGAGCCGTATGAGATGGAAATCTCACGTACGGTTCTGGAACGGAGATTCTTGGAATGAACGACCGTAACGGATGTCAGCTCAATCTGAAGGAAATTATGCGGAAGCTTTACAGAATTATTATGAAGCTATGCGACCAGAAATTGATCCCTACGATCGAAGTTATATACTCTATAATATAGGCCTTATACACACAAGTAACGGAGAACATACGAAGGCTTTGGAATATTATTTCCGAGCACTAGAACGAAATCCATTCTTACCACAAGCTTCTAATAATATGGCCGTGATCTGCCATTACGTGCGACTATCTCTACTATAGAAATAGAAAGAAGGAAAGAAAGATCAAATCCGCTAGTATTAAAACCTCCTATTGCTAGTACTAGGAAATCTAAGGAGAAACAAAAAAAAATAGGCTTTCTACATATCCATTGTCCAAAGGGGAACGATTTTTAGAAGCTGTAGCAAAAAAACAGACTTCATAGAAGCCGATATATGAAGAACTAAGTATAGCCCATATACTAGATTCTATGGATAAAGGATCTAATTGATAAAAGAAGCACCGTAAAGATCAATTATTGAGGTTTTTGGCCGATACAATAAGACCTGCTTACTTATGTATGTCATAATATGACATAAAAGTTAGGAATCAACTTATGTAATAGGGTTGATCCACTAAGGTATTGAGCAGCGGTGTAGTATCAGATCCCAAGGAGAGTAAGTCCTTTTTTCTTATCGAAGAAAGTCTTTTTCAAAGATTCTATATGAATTTCTAGACGAAACCGAGATAGTTAACTTTCAGAAAACTCTAATGATAGAGGGAGATATCTATGCTTCATTCTTCTGAGAGTGGGAGAAGAGATAAAACTGATTATTGATCCAAATCGGAGTTTGAAACTCATGTAATTAACTTAACCTCTTCAGGTTATTTGATTTGGCTAATCCAAGAAGGGATAGATCTCCGATAAATCTCATTCAGCTAGATACGGTAGATTAAGAAAGATGTAACGCCAAAAAAGAGTTGACTGCTGAGCCGTATGAGGCAGGAAACTCTCAAGTACGGTTCTAAGGGAAGGAATTGACCTACCTATTCCGACCGGGGAGAAGAGGCCATTCGACAGGGAGATTCAGAAATTGCGGAGGCTTGGTTCGATCAAGCTGCTGAGTATTGGAAACAAGCCATAGCGCTTACTCCAGGTAATTATATTGAAGCACAGAATTGGTTGAAGATCACAGGGCGGTTCGAATAAGAACACTTTCTTTTTGAATTGAATTCACTTAAATTGTTTGTTGGATCCATCAAATAGATTGTTGCCCCGGGGGAATCAATAGAGGAATTTCATTATATCCCTTCTAAGATCGTTCTTTTTATTTCATTTGGTACCTTATAGGGGTAGACGATATATGCATATGGCACAGAATCTCTTCCTTTCTCTTAGCGATTGCTAACTAATCAAAAAGACGTCTAAAATCGATATCGGGATATTTCTTATCTTAGTCATTAGTAATGACTAATGAGAGATCTTGTGATTTGTAATGGCGTAATACGTTGCATGTAACGTAGCATACAAGTAGACCCATCTAGGCACTCATACATCGAAATATGAGTAGACTAGGTTGGGCCAAAAAGTCGTTTTTGGCTCGCGTCGGGAAGGGATTTACAAAAAAACGGTCCGTTGAGCACCTCATAGATATGTCATAATAGATCCGAACACTTGCCCCGGATAGACTTCCATATCATAATTGCTCATAATTGCTCTAGTGAATAACTAAGGAAAATTGTGGGGGATAGAAAGGAACTAATCATAAATACATAAATATATATTTCTCAGAGGTTCACTAATTACTTTACTGTTTGTTGGCGGGTCTCTTCGTATGTGTTGTCCGGAAAGAGGAGGACTCAATGATTATTCGTTCGCCGGAACCAGAAGTGAAGATTTTGGTGGATAGGGATCCCATAAAAACTTCATTCGAGGAATGGGCCAGACCCGGCCATTTCTCAAGGACAATAGCTAAGGGCCCTGATACTACCACTTGGATCTGGAACCTACATGCTGATGCTCACGATTTCGATAGCCATACCAATGATTTGGAGGAGATCTCCCGAAAAGTATTTAGTGCTCATTTCGGTCAACTATCCATCATCTTTCTTTGGTTGAGTGGCATGTATTTCCATGGAG